TCCAATCAGAGGAATAATTGGGACTACGGTCTCGAATTTCTTAATAGCAGTATCTATTCGAAACGAATTCTCTAGCATTTGACTCCTTATCACCGAAGAGTTTAGTCGTACACTTGAAAGATAGCCCAGAAAATAGAAGGGATGATTATATAATTGCTTTATATGGATCCTGGCCGGTTGAGACCACAAGTCAAAATGACATTGCCAAAAGTTGACAAGGTGAGATTTCCATTTCTTTATCAGAAGACGAGCCCCCCTTGAAGCCAGAATCGATTTTCCTTGATATCTGACATAATGCATAAAAGGGTCTTTGAACAACCATAGGGTTTTCTGAAAATCGTTACAAAGCACTACTACAAGATATTCTATTTTTGCATAGAAATGTGTTCGCTCAAGAAAGGATCCAAAAGATTTTGATCGTAAATGAAAGGGTTGTTTACGGAGAAAAATGAATATGAATTCACATTCATATACATGAGAATTAGAGAGGAACAAGAAGAATCTTTGATTCTCTTTTGAAAAAAGGGAAATGGAATTTTTTGGAGTAATGAGACTATTTGAATTCCAATACTCGTAGAGAGAGAATCGCAATAAATGCAACGAAGGAGTATCTTGTATCCAAGAGTGAAGGGTTTGAACCAAGATTTCCAGATGGATGGGGTGGGGTATTAGTATATCTGACACATGACTTAAATGTGATAACTTGTCCTCGAAAAAGGGAAATATTGAATGAATAGATCGTAAATTATGAGATTTTGCTATTTCTTTTTCTTCTAGGGAAGATACCAATCGCAGCGAGAATGGAATTTCCACAATGACTGCAAAACCCTCCGATATCATTTGAGAATAAAAATGATTGTTGTGCCCAATGAATCGATTTTGATTAGAATCATTAACCGAAATAATCAAACGATTCTGTTGATGCATTCGAGTAATTAAACGTTTCACAATTAGTGAACTGGATTTATTGTCATGATCTAAATTTTCCACCGGTTCATAAAGAATCGATCCATTTAAAGCATGACCATGAGCAAGCGCGTAGATATATTCCTGAAATAGAAACGGATATAGGAAGTATTGTTGCCGAAATCCATCCATTTCTAAATATCCTTGTAGTTCCTCCATTTCCATTTGAAATTACACTTGAACCAAATGGGGGATTTCTTGAGTTATCAAATAATACATAGTACGATACGGTCAGAACAAGGTATATAGTAAGAAAAGAATAGATACCCCGGAGCCCGAAAGGACAATCAACGGATCCTATTTCCATCCAATTTATTTATGTTCGTTATAGTTACAAGAGATGGTTAGAAATCCTTTATTTTTACAACCCGATCACTCTTTTGACTTTGGAATAATGAATTTTTATCAGTATACTGTTTCTTCTACACATTCGTCTCCACTACATAATAGAGAACATAATAGAGAATAATTAGGATTCATGAAAAAAAAAGGAATTGATGATCCACTCACAAGAGAACCCTTTCCCACATCAGGCACTAATATATTTTTAACGTCTAATTAGATCGGGTAATCATTCGAATTAAGAACAAACAGAAGCTCGTTGCTTTTGGTTTCCCTATAATTGGAGCTATAGGGCTCTATCCATTTATTCACTCGACCCAACTTGAATTGATTTGACCCCTTTCCAAGAAAAGAATCAAAACAAGATTTTGTATCGATCCGTTAAGGATGAAGTCTTCTAAGAGTTCTCCATTGATACGACATGCTGTTTTTTCCTTTCATTCCCTTTCAGGATCAGTCGTGGTCTTACAAACTCCACCAATGGTATGGACGAATCCGTTGCTTCATCAAAATGTGTAAAAGACCATAGCCGCACTTAAAAGCCGAGTACTCTACCGTTGAGTTAGCAACCCATATAAATAGGGTGTGTAGATACGATCGGAATAAAAAATAAATAAAGAGATTCGATTGCCCGACCTCGTCAAAACATTGAACTAGCAACAGATCAAAAAGAAAGATTTGATGATCAATTGTGAACATAAAAATGAACAGAGATCAGATGAAAATACAACAGATTCTGGGATAAATTATAGAGAAAATCTAAATAGATGTAAAAATGGATAGACTACCCATACTCTATTTTTTTTTTTTTTCATTATATTAACTAAGATACTTCTTGTGTCACAACGAAATTGACGAACCCATCGTTTGAGTGAAATAAAGAAACAAACTTATGAAATGTGGATAAATAGATCTATTTATCCACGATCGAATTATATTTGTTCGATACACCATTGTCAATATGAATTGAATGTTGAGAAAACCAATTCAATAAATAAAACAAGGACTTGTGTTGGAGTGACACTACAACATAGATAAGGGATGAAGTATGAGTGGGGAAATAAATAAGGAATTCCGGTAGGAAAAAAATGTCGGGTTTATTCAATATTTATTCAATAGAGGTACAATAAGCAAGATTGACCTTTTGTTTGTTGGTGGAGTCCCAACGAAAACCATCTGATTGATGGTAATCCCATAATTTCCCAGTTATTTCATCTATTCACTCAATCTTTTTTCTATCTGTCTCATATCAAGAGAAGATATTATTTTTATAGTTCTATGATACGGGGTCATGTGAGAGCAACAATGAATAGAGAATAGAGAAAAAAAAAAATAAGGAATGGTGGAGAAACAATTAGACAAAGCTAGATGCTGGCCCCCCCTTTTTTTTTTATTTCATTAATTTCATTTGATTAATTCGAAATTCCTTAAATACCTCCGCCTTCTTTGAAATATCATGAACAGTTCCTGTAGGTTGAGCGCCTTTTTCAAGGAAATATAGAATAGCGGAAACATTTGAATAAGTTTGGTTCTTTATCGGATCGTAAAAACCCACTTTACGAAGATCTCTTCCCTCTCTTCGGGATCGAACATCAATTGCAACGATTCGATAGATGACTCATTGGGATAGACATAAATGAACAACCCCCCCTAGAAACGTATAAGAGGTTTTCTCCTCGTACGGCTCGAAAAAGAATGATTCGAATTTATGTATTGTAGTGGTAAATAGATCCACAAAATCATCAATTAGACTATGATTTGAGTCATTTTTTTTTGTTCTTCCTTCCTGAAAAAAAAAAAAAAAAGAAATCTCATTCGTACTCATAACTCAAGTTGGGTAATTCTCAAAGAGCTCGAAGGGAAATCCTTAGACATTTATTGAGCCGTCTCTAACCTCTTTTGTTTGTCTCGCCTAGAATCGATTTTATTTCTTCCCCATTCTGATCTAGTTGTTGAGACAATTGAAAACGGTGTTTCCTTGTTCCGGTATCCTTTATTTTATCTTTGCTTTGAATCCTTGGGTTTAGACATTACTTCGGTGATCCTTAATTGTTTCAAAATGGTAGCAACATACCTTTTGTTATTTCGTTCTATGGAAACGATTGATTCCCCTGTGATACACTTTTGATCGGAATTGGTAAAACTATTTCGACAAATTCATTTGACTTTTTTTTTTACTTGTTCGAACTTGATCCTTTCAATTTCTATACCGAAGATATACTTACGAAGTTGTTCCAACTTATTGATTGGCATTAACCCTAGATCCTTCTCTCTGCTAAATGAACCAATTCTTTATGCTCGAGCTCCATCATGTGCTATATTATAATTCTATTATTTTATTACAACCCCAAAATTGGGGTCCTAGTGGAATAGAACAAACTATGTCGAGCCGAGAGCATCTTCTTTGATATATAAAATGGTGGGTACAAGAATCCACAGCCAATAATGTCCTTCAAGTCGCACGTTGCTTTCTACCACATCGTTTCAAACGAAGTTTTACCATAACATTCCTCTAATTTTGGACCGGTATGGAATTGATTCAATATGGAATCATGAATAGTCATTGGCTCAATCGGTATATAGTATATGAAGTCCTCCATACTTTCATTTTCATATATGGATCTGGAGAAGTCTCAGCAAGAATATAATTTAACCCCATATTTTATTAGAAGAATGAAACACATTTATAAAAAACACGAAGAAATGCGTTGCTTAACACTTCTTTACATCTTCAACAGATTGTTAGGGATGATGAATCATGAAAGATCCAATTCTTTTTCAAACAACTAAAACTAAAGAAGGGTCTTTAATTAGATTACCGATACCGGAACAGAATGAGTCATTAACCAAATAAGCTATTCCAATGACCGGGAAAGATCGCAAGTGACTCGATAGGATAGATTCACCAATGTCACACTTCTTCGAGTCGAAAGAATTTATAAGGAATCATAAAAAACAATTTCAAGAATTTCCTACTTCGACATCATTACTGGAAATCCGTTTTTCAGTAAAGACTGAATTGAATCTCTAAATCCATCAACAAGTCGGTACAACGAGGATCTAAAAACGTTTAGCAGATATCTGATTAATTAAATCAGACGCGAATTTGATCATCATAAGAGACCTCTATGTTTCCTTTCCGATTGAATCATCAATAATTTAAACCAGATAAATGGGTCAAGAAACAAATCCAATTGTTTTGTTTTCTTGGGGATGGATAGAAGGGGCTCATGAAAGAAAAGATTAAGGTCGGTATTCTTTCAGGTATTCTTTCATCTGATTGATAAAATCAGAATCGTAGGAGTCTGATTTTATCGTATTCATCAGATACACCAAACAAGTGTTACCGAGGGTAATCGTGGGTATTTAAGGGATCGCAGATCTTTTTCGCCAAAACTGAAACACCGGTGTCACTGATCACTGAAATAGAACAATAACAATACATATAGGCATGGTTCATTTTCTACAGATTTTTCCTTACTTCAGATTCAGGAATCTTTCCATAAAGTAAAGTGAATGTATGAATCTCCCCCATCCCCCAATTGATCGCTACATTGATTTCCAATTATTCATTGGAGCCAAATCAAATACAAAATAAAAGAAATTAGGTCCAAAGAAAATAATCTGTTCCGTATTGAATTTTCTTGTTTGTTAATAAGATCCGGATGACAAGGGTCTTGAAATTGATACCTTCCTTTCCTTTGCGGATTAACTCATATCGACACGAATTCCATGGGGATCATGAATCATACCCAAAGCCAATTTAAAAGGATCTTCTTATGGGATGCTATCCTGTCTTGTATAAGTACAAAGCAAAATGGGTTCATATCAATTCGTTGTTACTATTTTGTTTGATTTTGTCCCACCCCAGTCTCAGGAGCTTTAATTCCAGCGATGGAATTAATACCAAGAACCCCCCCGTTTTTTAGGATTCAGGATCCGCATAGAATTAGTCATTTTGTCTACCCTATCTTTATTTATATTTACTTTAGGGAAGGTAGTCTCTTTTATTTCGCATTTCGACTCAGAATGCATCATGTGAGAATCCAAATATCATAGATATGGGGCATAAAGTTTATCCAAATGACTAACTAACCTTTAATATGAATATGGGCGAGGGGGCGAACATACGCTGAATGGCCCACCCAGTGTTTTTTTTTAATTTCACTTTGATCTTTGTTCCCATCCTACCTATCCATCCTACCTATATCAAAAAAGATATTTATTTCCATCCACATGTCATTGATACTCGATCCGTTTGTTTGTGAGAAACAAAAGCGAAAGGGAAGATATGATTCTATAGAAGAATCATTAGAAATCACAAAGAAAGATTGGATCACATTGTATCCAACATTACACCCTTAAACAGAAGATTGTTAAAAAGAACAATCTTTGTTATGATAGAATTGGTCTGGGACGGAAGGATTCGAACCTCCGAGTAACGGGACCAAAACCCGTTGCCTTACCACTTGGCCACGCCCCATTTTTATTTCTATTCGACACCAATAAACACTAATATCGGTATTGGTTGTTCGTCAATTCCAGCCCCAATATCTATTGAATTGGTTGTTGCTATGATTCTACACATGTAGATGTAGAATCAAAATGAATTTATTGATCATTACATATAATTCAATTAAGATATTGTATGTAAGGTATGATTCCTTCTATTCTCATTTGAGAATTGAAGGATTTTTGATTGAGGGAGTTCAAAGAAAAAGAAAGATTTTGCGGCCTACTTTCCCTTCTTTCTTCATTTTCCCCTTATATCAATAACCCAATAATAATGAAATTTTCTCCAAGAACAAAATGTTTGTTATGCTTAATATCTTTAGTTTGATCTGTCTTAATTCTGCCCTTCATTCGAGTAGCTTTTTCTTCGCCAAATTGCCCGAAGCTTATGCTTTTTTCAATCCAATCGTAGATGTTATGCCAGTCATACCTGTGCTCTTTTTTCTCTTAGCCCTTGTTTGGCAAGCTGCTGTAAGTTTTCGATGAGATCTTTAATACTGTCTTAGAAACATTCATGATTTATTCGATAAAAAAAAATGCTATTCTTAAGAATTGATAAGATCAGATAATGAACCCTCGACTCAAACATGGAAATTCTTTTGGATAACCAAGATGAATCGGAATCACCTCATTTCTTCATTCCTTCTGGGGGTCGAAGACCCTATGTATGGTCCCTACAATACCTAATTGTAGGTATGAGAGATCATTTTGTTAACGAAAGAATCAGAATCTTATTACAAATGCATTCCTGCAAATTCCTTATGTTTTCTAGAAACCGCTTCTTTTCTTGGTGTCAAAACGGAATATGTGGTACAAAAATGGAGAATCTATTCCCCTATTTCCCCCAAAATGATCTTGGAGATTGTGTAATGCTTACTCTCAAACTCTTCGTTTACACAGTAGTGATATTCTTTGTTTCTCTCTTCATCTTCGGATTCCTATCTAATGATCCAGGACGTAATCCTGGACGTGATGAATAAAAAAATCAGGGGTTTTTCCTTGCTCGATTTCTGAATTTTCTTAGGATTTTCTTTCTCCATTCCATACATTTAACTATGAGAAAGGGGGTTAGAGATTTTTTCGAATTCGAAAGGGAAATATCAAGTGATCAGAAGAAACGGAGAGAGGGGGATTCGAACCCTCGGTACAAATAATTCGTACAACGGATTAGCAATCCGCCGCTTTAGTCCACTCAGCCACCTCTCCCAATTTTAAAAGGATAATTCATATGTGACGCGTGAAGTAAAGGTTGATAAAAGTTTTTCCTTATCTTTCTTTATTCTATAAATATAGACGAATTTGATCAATCATCAATTCCCTTTAGATAATGATTCGAAACAGATATCTCCAATAGAAAGAGTACCTCTTTGATTTCGTCCGAAAAGTTCTTTCTTTTATTCCCCCGGCCTGGCCAGTACCTAGCCAGGCCATTCCTTGTTCCAATGAATCATAGATCAAATGATTTATTTGATTTGAAAACGAAAATGCTTGTTATTGAAGCAGCAACAAGGCTATTTCCATTCCTATGATAGGAGTGTCATTTCTTATTCTGTTTTTCCTTTTCTCGATTTACTTAAATGGAATAAAAAAAACATATTTTTTTCTATTATAATAGAACTCATATATTTCTTCAAAGAACATGTTTGAACCTGAACCCTTGAGTCCACAACCAAAACAATA